ATTATGATCTGGAGAACCATCAAGAGAGTTGGGAATTGGGAAGACTGAAAGAAGAGAAAAATACAAGAATAAATAAAAAAATCGAAACAACTTTTGTCAATTTTTTTTTCAATTATAAACGATGGAATCATCCATTACGATATATAAAAAATGAGAAATTAGAAAATGCTTTACGCAATGAAATGTCACAACTTTTTTTTTTTACATGTAAAAGTGATGGTAAACAAATAATTTCCTTTACATATCCGCCCAGTTTATCAACTTTTTCAGAAATGGTAGAACAAAGAATCTCTTTGTACATAATAGAGAAACTTTATGACGAAGATCTTTATAATTCTTGGATTTATACTAATGAAAAAAGAAAGTGCAATTTGAACAATGAATTGAGAAGACGAATCCAAATTATAGAAAAAAATGAGAGATCCCCTAGTCTGGATATGCTTGAAAAAAGAACCATATTATGTGATGATGAAAAAAAAAAAAAATGTTTTCCAAAGGAATATGATCCTTTTTTCAACGGACCATATCGAGGAACGAGAAAAAAATTAGATTCACGTGCAATCATGGATACTTATAAAGATACAGAAGATTTAGTAGAATCTTTTTTTATAAATAAGATTCATTATCTACTTCTTAATGATTCCGTAGAAAAAGGAATTGATTCAGAAAGTCAAGAAAAAGATTTGCAATTTGTATTTGATGTAATTACAACATATACAAAAGAAAAAAAAAAAATGAAAAAGAAATATATTGGGATTAGACTAGAAGAGATTAGTAAAAAGGTTTCTCGATGGTCATACAAATTAACCGAGAATTTGGGAGAAGAGGAAGAAGAAAATGAAGAAGAATTAGAGGAAGAATATTATCAGATTCATTCAAGAAGATCCAAACGTATAATAATTTATAATGATAACGATAATGATCAGAATACCAATTCTCTTTCTAGTATTTATGATAGTTCTAGTATTAGTAACACTGATAAAAATGATGATCAAACGGAAGAGGGAGAAGTTACTTTGATACGTTACTCACAACAATCGGATTTTCGTCGCAATCTAATCAAAGGATCCATGCGCGCTAAAAGACGTAAAACAGTTATTTGGGACCTATTTCAAGTAAATGTACATTCCCCGCTTTTTTTGGATCGTCTAGACAAAACTTCTTTTTTTTCCTATTTTGATATAAACGAAATAAAGAATCTAATTTTTAGGAATTGGATGGACAGAAAACAAGAATCAGAATTCACAATTTCCTATTTTGAAAATGAAGATACAAAAGAAGAAAAAGATAAAGAGGAAAAAAACTATAAAAATGAACAGATAGAAATATCAGAAGCTTGGGATACCTTTATATTTACTCAAGTAATAAGAGGTTTGATGTTAGTAACCCAATCTTTTCTTAGAAAATACATCATATTGCCTTCATTAATAATAGCCAAAAATATTTTCCGTATGTTATTATTCCAAATTCCCGAGTGGGACGAGGATTTTAAGGAATGGAATAGAGAAATGCATATTAAATGTACCTATAATGGTGTTCAATTATCAGAAACAGAATTTCCCCAAGATTGGTTAATAAACGGTATTCAGATAAAGATTCTATATCCTTTCTGTCTAAAACCTTGGAGAAAATCTAAGACACGATCTCATCCTAAAGATATAATGAAAAAAAAAGAGAAAAAAACAAATTTTTGTTTTTTAACAGTCTGGGGAATGGAAGCGGAACTTCCCTTTGGTTTTCCCCGGAAACGACCTTTTTTTTTTGAACCTATTTATAAAGAACTCCAAAAAATAAAAAAAAAGGAAAAAAAAAGATTTTTACAAGTTCTAAAATTTTTCAATAAAGAAATAAAATACTTTTTAAAAGTTATAAAAGAAAAAACAAAAGGAGTCATAAAAATAGTTCGAGTTATCAACCTAATAATGAAAAAACTGGAGAAAGTAAATCCAAATTTCTTATTTGAATTGAGGATAAAAAAAGTATATGAATCGAATGAAAACAAAAAAGATTTCAAAAGAAATAATAAGATTCTTCAAGAATCGTTCGTTCTAAATCGAACAATGGATTGGTTTAATTATTCACTATTTAATTATTCACTAATAGAAAGAAGAATTAAAGATCTTTCTGATAAAACAATCAAAATCAAGAATCAAATTGAACGAACTGCAAAAGACAAGAAAAAAAAAGAAATAGTTCTAATTTATGATAATAAAAGATCGGGATCACAGAAACATTTTTGGAAAACATTAAAAAAGAAGAATATCCGATTAATGCGTAAATCACACTCCTTTATTAAAGCATTCATTGAAAAAATATACATAGATATTTTGCTATGTACCATTACCATTTCTAAGATAAATAAACAACTTTTCTTTGAATCAACAAAAGAGATCTTTAATAAACCCATTTACAATAATGAAATAAATAAAGAACAAGAAGGAATTGATGAAAAAAATCAAAATACAATGAATTTTATTTTGACTATAAAAAAATTGTTTTCAAATACTGATAATACTAAGAATAGCAATCAAAATTCCAATACTTATTGGAACTTATCTTCCCTGTCCCAAGCATATGTTTTTTACAAAATATCACAAAATCAATTACTTAATAAGTCTCAATTGAGACCTGTACTTCAATATCAAGGGAGCTATCCTTTTTTTAAGGATAATTTTAAAAACTCTTTTATGATCCACGGAATCTTTAATTCTAAATCAAGACATAAAAGAATTCATACATATGTAATGAACGAATGGAAAAATTGGTTAAAAGTTTATTATCAATACGATTTATCTCAAAAAAAAAGGTCTCGATTAGTACCTAAAGAATACCGAAATAGAATAAATAAACATTGTCTGATTAAAAACAAGGAATCAAACCAATTGGATTTATATAAAAAATATCAATTCATTTATTCCATGAAAAAAAAGGACTATGCAGTAAATTCACTTATGAGTCAAAAAAACAAATGGAAAAAACATTACAGATATGATCTTTTATCTTATAAATACATAAATCTCCCTAATTTATACACTTCTGAATCAACATTAGAAAGAAACGGGGACCAAGAAATTCCATATCATTTCAATACATTGAAACCTGAATCCTTTTATGTATTAGTAAGTATACCGAGTAATGATTATCTAGAAAAAGGATATCTTATTGATAGAAATACAAAGAGTTTGGATAGAAAATATTTTGATTGTAGAATTCTTCATCTTTGTTTTATAAAGAATATTGAGATATGGGCTAATGCACATATTGGCATCAAGATTCATAAAAATACTCAGACTGAAATTAATAATTTAAAAAAAATGAAAAAAAAAGATCTTTTTTTTTCATTCCCATGCAATCAAAAAAGGTTCTATCATACGGCATCAAATCATGATACTATATCCAATCTAGGAACTTGGTTCTTCCCAGAATTTGTGCTACTTTTTGATGTATATAAAATTCAACCTTGGATCATCCCAATCAAATCACTCCTTTTTCATTTTTCTATAAATGAAACAAGTAAAAACATTAACATAAATCCAAAGAAATCATATAAAAAAAAAAAAGATCTTGAATTAGGAAATGCCAAGGTTGAAGAAGATTACGCAAGATTCAAACTAAAAAAGGATATAAAACAATATAAGAGCAAGAATGAAACGGAACTGGATTTTTTTTTGAAAAAATATTTCCTTTTTCAACTAAAATGGGCTGATCCCTTGAATAAGAAAATAATGAAAAATATAAGGATATATTGTCTCCTACTTAGACTGATAAATCCAAAGGATATTGCTATATCTTCGATTCAAAGAGGTGAAATAAATCTAGATGAAATGCTGATTCAAAAGGACCTAGTTCTTGCAGAATTGATAAGAAAGGGAATATTTATTATTCAACCAATTCATCTATCTATAGGAAGGAACGGAAAATCTATTATATATCAAACTATGGATATTTCATTGGTTGATAATAAGAAACACCAAACAAATCCAAAAGACACAAAAAAAAGATATATTGATAAAAAGGAGGTTGAAAAATCCATTGCACGACACAGCAACATATTTTTGAGTGGAGACAAAAATCATTCTAATTTACTTATTCCTGAAAATATTCTATCTCCCAGACGTCGTAGAGAATTTCGAATTCGAATTTGTTTCAATTTGCCAAATTTTAATGTTGTGGATAGAAATCCAAGATTTTGCAACGAAAACAAAATAAGAAAATGTGGGAAATTTTTCAATGAGAACAAACATATTAATACAGATAGAAAAGATTTTATTAAATTCAAATTGTTTCTTTGGCCCAATTATCGATTAGAAGATGTAGCTTGTATGAATCGCTATTGGTTTGATACCAATAATGGCAGTCGTTTTAGTATGTCAAGAATACATATGTATTCACAATTCAGAATGAATTCAATTCCAATGAAAAAGGAAAAAGATTTATAGTGGATTAATTTATTCGGTAGATGAAAGCCAAAAAATACACACTGTGTAATATTCTAATACATGATGCTAATTTCATAGTGTATCAATTTTCACTAGGAAGAGCGGAATCCTTTTAAGTAAAAATAAATTGTTCTAGTTGCTGAATACATATATGTTTTGTATATTTGATCCAAATATACAAAACATAAACCACATAAATAAAAAACAAAGTAGTATATGAATAAAATACAATTTTGATGTATACTAGATAAAAATAACTGGACTCAGAAATATTATTATTTTTCCCGATCGGTAAAATTCACAGAAAAGAAAAATAGAAACTTTAATTTATGGCAGTTCCAAAAAAACGTACTTCTATGTCAAAAAAACATATTCGTAGAAATCTTTGGAAAAAAAAAGGATCTTTAGAGGCAGTAAAAGTTTTTTCTTTAGCTAAATCTATTTCCACCGGAAAGTCAAAAAGTTTTTTTGTGCAACAAAAAAAAGTCTTGGAAAAATCTTAATTGACATGTTTCAAAGAACTTCCAAATTTCCATTTTTGAATTGGAAAACAAATAATTAAATTTTACTAATGTATTGTATTTCACTTCTCCTTATTAGTTAGAACTAGGTAATATGAAAAATAAGAATCTTTCTGTCTACTTGATTCAAAGTACACAGTCTTTTTTTTTTTTTTTAGTCTTTCTATATTTCTATTATATTCTATTTATTTTATTTATTTCTTATTTCTATTTATTGAAATTTTCAATTATTGAAATTTATATTGATTGATATTCAATTTGTGAGATGGTTTTTTCTTTGCTATGAATTGTGCTTTTCTATTTTGAAAAGCACAATTACGGTAGACAAGGAAGAATTTGAATATTTCATTCTATTTTCTACTAAGGTGTTGGGTCTCAAAATCATTAGAAAAGATTATGAATTTTATACCCCGACTGAGAACGAAACTTTTGAGTTCTGATTGTTCGGGATAAACAAGAATTAGGTTTCTAGTACGGAAAAATTGATTCTTAAAACTGAATCTACGAAGATGAAGATACTAATTCAATATTATTGATATTGAATATTTTCATATGAATGGAAATGCATCTTTCTTCATTGTTTACTAAACCCTATTGAAAATCGACAATTCAACATTAATTTCCTTATTATTATTTCAGGTAAGCCGCCATGGTGAAATTGGTAGACACGCTGCTCTTAGGAAGCAGTGCTAGAGCATCTCGGTTCGAGTCCGAGTGGCGGCATAAGGCATAAATAAGAATTATTATTCATTCTTAATCTTTTAATATTAATATTATAAAATATTATATACACAATAGATCTAATAGAATATAAAATATAGAAAATATTCTATTTGAGATTCTATTAAATCCCCTCCCCGATTTCAATTATTTAAAAGGGAATCTTCTTTATGATATTTGCGACTTTAGAACATATATTAACTCATATTTCTTTTTCGATCATTTCAATTGTGATTCTAATTCATTTGATGAACTTATTAGTCTACGAAATCGAAGGATTACGTAATTCGTCAGAAAAAGGGATGATAGCTACTTTTTTCTCTATAACAGGGTTTTTAGTTATTCGTTGGATTTCTTCGGGACATTTTCCTTTAAGTAATTTATACGAATCGTTAATCTTCCTTTCATGGAGTTTATCCATTATTCATATGATTCCGTATCTTGGGAATCATAAAAATGATTTAAGCGCAATAACTGCACCAAGTGTTATTTTTACCCAAGGTTTTGCCACGTCAGGTCTTTCAACTGAAATGCATAAACCCGTAATATTAGTACCTGCTCTACAATCTCAGTGGTTAATAATGCATGTAAGTATGATGCTCTTGAGCTATGCAGCTCTTTTATGCGGATCTTTATTATCAGTTGCTCTTATAGTGATTACATTTCAAAAAAGAATCGATTCTTTTTTGAAAAACAATAATTTTTTAAGTTTAAGGAAGTCGTTTTTCTTTGGTGATATGGAATATTTGAACGAAAAAGGAAGTGTATTAAAAAAGACTGATTTTCTCTCATTTCAAAATTTTTACAAATATCAATTAATTCAGCGTTTAGATTATTGGAGTTATCGTGTCATTAATTTAGGATTTACCTTTTTAACCATAGGCATTCTTTCTGGAGCAGTATGGGCTAATGAAGCATGGGGTTCGTATTGGAATTGGGACCCTAAGGAAACTTGGGCATTTATTACTTGGACCATATTTGCAATTTATTTACATACTAGAAAAAATTCAAAATTGCAAGATCAAGATACGAATTCGGCATTTGTAGCTTCTATAGGATTTATCCTAATTTGGATATGCTATTTTGGGATCAATATATTAGGAATCGGGTTACATAGTTATGGTTCATTCCAATTACTATCTAATTGAATAAAATAAACTACAAAAAGAATACATAAAAAAATCGTCTGATACACAATGAGATTTTGTGGAAGTTTTTAGTTTTTGAGAACCTTTTGAATAATTCCTCTATTGAAAATGAAAAGGTTCTCAAAAACTAAAAACTTTAGATGTATCTCATTAAGATTTTAATTCACCCTTCCTTTTTTTTCATTGTAACAACGAAGAATCGTTCAAATATGAAAGTCAAAGAATTCTAAGACTTTCTTTTCAATTAATGAAATTCATTTCATTTAATATGAAATCTAAAAAAATTAGTATCTTTAGTATCTATAAAAATAATTAGATAATAGAACTTGTACCTTGTCAACCGATAACGGTAAGAACGAAATCAGGATAAATACCAATTCCTAGTACAGGTAGAAAGATACAGATCGAAACAAATAGTTCTCGTGGTCCAGAATCAAAAAAATTCGAATTTGGAATATTGAATAGCTTGTATCCATAGAAAATCTGACGTAACATAGATAATAAAAAAATAGGAGTTAATATCATTCCAATTGCCATTAAAAAAGTAATGAAAATTTTTGGCATGAAAAGATATTTTGGGCTGGTAATTATTCCAAAAAAGACTAAGAATTCTGCAACAAAACCACTCATTCCTGGCAATGCAAGAGAAGCCCTCGAGAAACTACTAAACATGGTAAAGATTTTTGGCATTGGGATAGATATCCCCCCATCTCTTCGAGATAAACAAAGCTATTCTATCACAACTTGTTCCTGCTAAGAAAAAAAGTGCAGCACCAATCAATCCATGAGAAAGTATTTGTAAAATGGCTCCATTCAGTCCCATGCCAGTTATAGAACCAATTCCTATAATTATGAAACCCATGTGAGATACGGAAGAATAAGCAACACGTTTTTTTAAATTGCATTGACCAAGAGAGGTTGAAGCTGCATAAATGATTTGTATTGTTCCTACTATGACCAACCAGGGAGATAATCTAGAATGAGCGTGAGCTAATAATTACATATTGATCCGAATCAATCCATATGCTCCCATCTTTAATAAGATTCCAGCTAAAAGTATACATGTACTTTCTCCGTGGGTATCTGGTAACCATGTATGTAGGGGTATCATCGGCGGTTTGACATCATAAGCAATAAGAAAACCAAAATACAGTATTATTTCTAATGCTGCAGGATACGATTGATTAGCTAATTTTTCTAAATCTAATGTTGGTTCATTGGAACCATATAAACCTATACCTAGAACTCCTATTAAGAGAAAAATGGAACCTCCGGCAGTGCACAAAATAAACTTTGTAGCCGAGTACAGGCGTTTTTTTCCTCCCCACATGGATAAAAGTAAATAAACAGGAATTAATTCTAATTCCCACATGATGAAAAAAAGTAAAAGGTCTCGAGAAGAAAATGATCCTATTTGACCACTATACATTGCTAACATCAAGAAATAGAAAAATCGCGGATTTCGAGTGACTGGCCAAGCTGCTAAAGTAGCTAAAGTAGTGATAAATCCTGTCAGTAAAATAGGTCCTATGGAAAGTCCATCGATTCCCAGTCTCCAGTGAAAATCAAAAAGATTGATCCATTGAAAATCCTCCTTCAATTGGGTTAATGGATCGTCCAATTTGAAATGATAACAAGATATATAGCTCATTAGAAGGAGCTCTAGTATACATATAGTGTACCACCTATACACCTTATTTCCCCTATGAGGGAAAAAGACAATTGAAGAACCCGCGAATATGGGCAAAACAAGAAGTATTGTTAACCAAGGAAAATAACTCGTGATAAAGACAAGATAAAATTAGACCAGAAAAGCCCGTGCTCGGGAGAAGAATAATATATTTTCTCTCGAGTACGGGCTTTTGTCAGTAAAGAGGAATCAACTGATTCAAGTGGAGTTTTTTTTCAAATATCAATAGGAAAGACCCATGCTACGAGTTGTTTCATGCCATAAATAAACACGGACACTCAAAAAATCCGTTGGACAAGCGGATTCACATCTTTTACAACCTACACAATCTTCGGTTCTTGGGGCAGAAGCAATTTGCTTAGCTTTACATCCGTCCCAAGGTATCATTTCCAATACATCCGTGGGGCAAGCTCGAACACATTGGGTACATCCTATACATGTATCATAAATCTTTACTGAATGTGACATTGGGTCTATAAATTCCAAATTTAAACACAAAAGATTTTCAATCTGGTAAAATAAGAAAATGAAATAAATCATATATTTTTATTGTAGACACCAGATGAATCAATGATTTATAAAAATCTTAAGAATTAATCTATTTTTTAATCTGTTTATGATAAAGGGCCAAGATACTTTGATTTCCATTTCAATAACCATTAAATATGATAATATGAGTTTACAAATTCAATTCATGTTAATTTTACTATATATCTAATATCTATATATCTAATATCTATTAGATATATATATATATATATATATAAATCTAATATTTCTAATATTTTAGAAATAGAATAGGATATAGAAATAGGATTTAGGATATGATATATGATAATATATTATATATCAGATGAATACATTTGTTATTAGGTTAGTGATAGAATAAGTTAGTAACTCTAAATCAGAAATATATATATGAAAAAATATAAGAAAATAAATAAGAAAATAATATGAATAGAATCTAATAGAATATTCTATTCTATTGAATTCTAATTCTATTATATTCTATTTAGAATATTTTCTTAGAATATTTTACAAGTCTGATGTTTTTATTTATATGGGAAAATAGAAGAATTATGACTAATTCTTCAGCAAATTCGATTGATTGATACGAGTTGATTTTCTGTTACGATGGATCGATGAAACAATAGCTAGCCCAATAGCTGCTTCAGCAGCTGCAATGGCTATAACAAAGATTGCAAAAATTTCTCCTTTTAATTGTCGACTATCAAATATATGGGAAAATGTGACAAGATTTATATTCACCGAATTCAGTATAAGCTCAAGACACATAAGTGCTCTAACCATGCTTCGGCTTGTGATCAGTCCATAGATACCGATAGAAAATAAATAAACACTTAGACAAAGTACATGTTCTAACATCATTGATAAATTCCTCATCTATCTCAATTCATTTCAATATGAGAACAAAAATTAAACCGATTCGGTTGAGTAGAATAGAAGAATTACAGAACAAAAGAAGATATTCACAGTAGATTGAGATTCAATCCATTTTCATTCTTGAAATTTCAAGAATGAAGTTCTTATTAGACTAGATTATTGATATTAGATATTATATTATTGACGAGCCATAGTAATTGCACCTATCAAAGAAACTAAAAGAATTATAGAAACGAGTTCAAAAGGAAGATAAAAATCTGTGGATAAATGAATCCCAATTTGTTGAACGTTACTTATTAAGTCCTTTTCTATAATCTGATTTGATCTTGTAGTCCGAAAAATTCCGTACCATGACGTATTTTGGATAGTAGTCATTAATGAAAAAAAGATACTTGTACAAACCAATGAAGTGATTCTATCTCCAATGGTCCACAAATAGGAATCTTTGGAATATTCTGAACCATTCATGAACATCACAGCAAATATGATTAATACATTGATGGCTCCCACATAAATAAGGAACTGCGCGGCAGCTACAAAATAGGAATTCAATGAATTATAGAATAAGGATATACAAACGAGAACCAATCCCAATGAAAAGGCAGAATCAATGGGATTGGTAAGTAATACTACTCCCAGACCTCCTAATATAATAACTGATCCCAGAAATACTACAAGAATATCATGATTGGTTCAGGTAAATCCATATATTTCATGACCTTACTAAGGATTCAGTAAAGGAACTCTTTCTTATATGATACCTTTCTAATTGAATGAAAAAAGAAAATGGATATCATTAGTATCATTAGATAGATAAAATAAGATTCTTTGGCTAATCCTACTTTATTCTAAACCAAAGCTTAGTAATTGGTAATCGTTCTTGAACCAAGGAAGGGGTTTTTCTTTTTTCATTTGATTTGTTGAATCCATAACTGTTTGAATTGTATAATCTCCAATTATTGAAACTGGTAACCGACCTAAAGAAATTTTATTATAATTCAATTCGTGACGATCATAAGTGGAAAGCTCATATTCTTCAGTCATTTATAAACAGTTTGTTGGACAATACTCGACACAGTTACCGCAAAATATACAGACACCAAAATAAATACTATAATGAAGCAGTTGTTTTTTCTTAATATCTTTTTCCAATTTCCAATCAACGATAGGAAGGTCTATTGGACATACGCGGACACATACTTCACAAGCAATACATTTATCAAATTCAAAGTGGATTCGACCACGAAAACGCTCTGATGTGATTGATTTTTCATAAGGATATTGATCATAAGGATATTGAATAGTTACAGGTAAACGATTTTTATGGGATAAGGTAATTATGAAACTTTGTCCAATGTACCTTGCGGCTCGTATTGTTTGTTTGCCATAATTCATGAACCCAGTAACCATAGGTAACATATTTGAGATATCCATCAATAAGATTTCTGTTTCTGTCTCTTGGGTGAGATAAGTTAGAAATATAGAATATTCATTATTGTTTTTTCTGAATTTCTTATTTTTATTTCTACTTTATAGTGAAACAAGTTGAAAAGAAGTTGTCAATAATAGATTACCTAGAGAAATAGGTAGAAGAAATTTCCATCCAAGATTTAATAATTGATCCATTCTCATCCTAGGTAAAGTCCATCTTGTTGTGATAGGAATGAACAGAAACAAATAAGCTTTAGCTAATGTAATAAAGATACTAATTGCTATTACAAAGACTCTAAAAATCTTGTTTATTCCAAAAAGTTCAGTAAGAGATATGTACAGAATAGAAAAATTCCACCCACCTAAATAAAGAACTGTTACAAATAATGAAGAAACTAATAGATTTAGGTAAGAAGCAAGATAAAAGAATCCGTATTTTATACCTGAATATTCGGTTTGATAACCTGCTACTAATTCCTCCTCTGTTTCTGGTAAATCAAAAGGTAATCTTTCATATTCTGCTAGAGAAGACATTAGAAAAACTAGAAATCCTATGGGCTGACGCCACAGATTCCATCCCCCAAAACCATATTTAGACTGTGCCTCAATTATATCAACTGTACTTGAACTGTTAGATAATTATAGTCGATGATAACATCACTGCTACCATCGCTATTCCAAAACCGTACATGAAACTTAAGTTTCATACGGCTCCTTTATGGCCACAAAAAAATGTAAGGTAAGGACTAGTTTAGTATTCTTGCTCTCCTTGAACCCTAGGTAAACACAATGTAAAGATAAACTGGATGTTGGAGAGTCCTCAATTCGACCAATAAAATTCTGTCTGCTAGAATAAGAAAAAGCACTTCCGAATGGATCTCATCCCTTAGAATAATAATATTCTAATGAATAGAATCAAAAATCCTTTTTGTTCAGCAATAACTTAAGCCTTCAATAAAATACTGGTTCTATTCATAAATAGAAAGATTTAGACATTAGTTCATGAATCATGATAAGAATTTCCATATGCATATGTATCAAGAAAGAAAGATTTTCTTAGGATTCCCGTTTTATTCTTTTTTTATTATTTTTATTATTCTATTATCATATTGCATTCTATTTGTCTTGTTCCTTTTCTTCTTTATCAAAACTAAAAAAAGGAGAGAAAATAAAGGATTAATTCGTTCTTAATAGTTATTTATTTAATCAGTGAATAGTAGCATACTCTAGATCGGAATCGTGGGGAAGTACTGCTTGATCATTTCTACCAACTCCAAGCCCTTATTATGATTCGTTTTATGCGAAGTTTTATGCAAAAATAATTTTTTTGATACCTTACTTTATTTCCATTACTTATCCTTTGCATACTTTAGTGTTCCTAACTGCCCACTTTTTTTGATTGATCCCCAGTATAGTAATAAATACAGTTGATCTTTTGCATCCGCTTCAAGATATGACGACTAAGAAAATAATCTCAATCTTGGGGTAAACAACTTAAACTTATGTTTACTTCAAATTTCTTCTTGTACCTAGGGAATGAGATTTTTCTTGTTTTACTGCAAATTGAGGAGCAGTTTTGTTTCACTCATATAACTATCTGGTTTAACTCATCAAACTTAAATATTTAATAAAAAAGATGAAGATATTTATTCAAGACATTCAATTTCTTTATCTTCACTTACTTTAGAAAGTCTAAAGTTAAAAAAAAAAAAAAAGATTCTTTTTTCTCTTCTTTTCTTTCATATTCATATTTACATATTGAATTAGATTCCTATTTTATTGTATTTAAATCCATTTCTTTTATCTTTTTTCTTTTATAGATTTATAGAAAAGATAAAAGAAAAGTTTATATTCCAACGAATCACACGTAGAGATATTGCTAACACACATAGAGTTAATGGTATTTCATAACTAATAGATTGAGCTACAGCTCGTAGACCGCCTGAAAAAGAATATTTATTATTTGATCCATATCCTGACATAAGAAGACCAATGGGGACAATACTTGAAAAAGCAATCCATAAAAAAACACCTATACTGAGATCAGCTAAAACAAGGTGATATCCAAAAGGAATTACTAAATAACCTAAAGAACTTAGTAGAATGGATATAAAACCTATAGAAGGTCCGACCCTAAATAAATGAATATTACCTCTAGATGGAAGAAGATTCTCCTTGAAAAGTAGTTTGGTCCCATCCGCTAAAGCTTGAAGAATTCCGAATGGGCCAGCATATTCAGGTCCAATACGTTGTTGTATTGATATGGAAAACGCCGGTTTTCAAAATTCTCATAAGGTCCTCCAGGAGTTCCTTCTAGAGCCTGTTGAATAATTTTTATGGATTCTTGCATTTCACCGCGATTCTTACTAAATAACGAGCTAATGTATCGCCCTCTTTTTGCCATTTGACTTCCCAATCAAATTTATTGTAACACTCATAGGGATCAACTTTACGAAGATCCCATTGGATCCCAGAAGCTCGTAACATTGGTCCTGATAAACCCCAATTTATTGTCTCCTCCCCACCAATAATGCCCACTCCTTCAACTCGTTCCAAAAAAATGGGATTTCGCATGATGAGTTTTTGATACTCAACAACTTCTGTTAAAAAATAATCACAGAAATCAAAACATTTATCTATCCAGCCATAAGGTAAATCCGCAGCTACTCCTCCGATGCGGAAATAATTATGCATCATTCGCATACCTGTGGCAGCTTCAAATAGATCATATATTAATTCCCTCTATCTTAAAATATAGAAAAAGGGAGTCTGTGCACCAATATCGGCCATAAAAGGGCCAAGCCATAACAAATGGGAGGCTATACGGCTCAGCTCCAGCATTATAACTCTGATATAACTGGCCCTTTTAGGCACTTGAACACTCTCCAAGCGTTCTGGTGCATTTACTGTTATTGCTTCTGTGAACATAGTAGCTAAATAATCCCAACGTGTTACATAAGGCAAATATTGTATAATTGTTTGGTTCTCCGCTATTTTTTCCATCCCTCTGTGTAAATAGTAAATAGCCCAATATAGGTTCACAGTCAATAACATCTTCACCATCCAGAGTAACGATCAGCCGAAGAACACCATGCATTGATGGGTGGTGAGGTCCCATATTGACTATTATAAAATCTTTTTTTGTAGCCGGTAAAGTCATCTTTTTTTTCCTTAATTTATTATTTCATGAATTTCTTAAAATAAAAAATAAAAAAGAAAATAATAATAACTGAACTAAGAAAAAAAGAATTAAAAAATCAAAAGGAACAAGGATAATAATAAGAAACTCAAAGAAGAATTTCAAATTTAATTAACGAGTTTTTGGTTCCCGAATATCTAACTGCTCTATTAATTTCTTATAACGCATCTTATTTTTCTTTGACAAATAAGTCAATAATCGTTGACGTTTTCCCAGAATTATTCGTAGACCCCTTTGCGATAAAAAATCTCTTTTGTGCAATTGTAAATGTAAAGTAAGTCTCCGTATCTTATTGGTGAAATGGGATACTTGAAATTCAACAGACCCACTATTTTCTTCTTTTTCTTCTTGTGTAATAACTGAGATCAATGATTTTTTGACCATTCAAAAGGTAAGTGACTCCTTTTTATCGTTGTATGTGAAAGACATATATTGTTCAAAAGAAATTTCTTTTTATTAGTTATTATCTATACTTAATTCATTCCATAAATTTCAAAAAAGAACTCAATAATAATATCATAACATACAAATAGAAAAAGAAATAAGAAAATAAAAATAGAAAGAGCTAAAGAAATCTGTAACTGAACTTTAATATAAATTAAATAAATCTATCTTAAATAGAAAAATAGAATCTTAAATATATCATATATCTCGAAATTACACAATTAGAATATAATGTAAAGGTAAAATCCAATTATTCAAAATCTCATATGATGTCATATTATTTCTTATTGAAAAAATATCTTTCTTTTATAGAGTTTGAAGTTAATTAATAACGTAAGTAATAAATTTGACTAATTCTTTGATCATATTCTTTGATATTTGAACAACTAATTGCAACTTTTATTTTAAATATTTAATAATATTTAATAAAACAAAAAGTCATAATTACAATATTTGTATTTTTGTATTTGATCTCTTTCATATTTTTTTATTATTATTTTGTTCTCTTTAAAAGAGATAAAGAGATAATAATTGGTGAATCGGAAATAATTAGAAGAAATAAAGAATAATTTGTTTTCTTATGGAATATACATATAAATATACATGGATAATACCTCTTTTTCCGCTCCCAGTTATTATGTCAATAGGATTTGGACTTCTACTTATTCCGACAGCAACAAAAGATCTTCGTCGTATGTGGGCTTTCCTAAGTGTTTTACTACTAAGTATATCTATGTGGTTTTCAGCCAATCTATCTATTCAGCAAATAAATGGAAGTTTGACCTATCAATATCTATGGTCTTGGACCATCAATAATGATTTTTTATTAGAGTTCGGACACTTGATTGATCCACTGACTTCTATTATGTCAATACTAATTACTACTATTGGGATCCTGGTTCTTATTTATAGTGACAATTATATGTCTCACGACCAAGGATATTTGAGATTTTTTGCTTATATGAGTTTTTCCAATGCTTCAATGTTGGGATTAGTTACTAGTTCCAATTTGATACAAATTTATATTTTTTGGGAACTAGTGGGAATGTGTTCGTATTTATTGATAGGTTTTTGGTTCACATGACCCATTGCAGCAAGTGCTTGTCAAAAAGCTTTTGTAACTAATCGTATAGGAGATTTTGGTTTCTTATTAGGAATCTTAGGATTTTATTGGATAACTGGTAGTTTCGAATTTCGGGATTTGTTCCAAATAGTGGATACCTTGATCCATAATAATGGGGTTAATTCTTTATTTGTTACTTTATGTGCCCTTTTCTTATTTGTTGGTGCAGTTGCTAAATCCGCACAATTCCCCCTTCGCGTATGGTTACCTGATGCCATGGAAGGACCCACTCCTATTTCGGCTCTTATACACGCTGCTACTATGTTAGGCAGGAATTTTTATTGTAGCTCGGCTTCTTCCTCTTTTCATAGTTATATCTTACATAATTTACATAATGAATCTCATTTGTTTAGTAGGTATAATAACAGTGCTTTTAGGAGCTACTTTTGCTCTTGCCCAAAGAGACATTAAAAGAAGTTTAGCCTATTCTACAATGTCTCAATTGGGTTATATTATGTTAGCTCTAGGTATAGGTTCTTATCGAGTTGCTTTATTTCATTTGATCACCCATGCCTATTCTAAAGCTTTATTGTTTTTAGGATCCGGTTCCATTATTCATTCAATGGAACCTATTGTTGGATATTCACCAGAGAAAAGTCAGAATATGGTTCTTATGGTAGGTTTAATAAAATATGTTCCAATTACAAAAACTACTTTTTTCTTAGGTACACTTTCTCTTTGTGATATTCCGCCTCTTGCTTGTTTTTGGTCCAAAGATGAAATTCTTCACGATAGTTGGTTGTACTCACCAATTTTCGCACTAATAGCTTGGTTCACAACAGGATTAACCGCATTTTATATGTTTAGGATGTACTTACTTACCTTTGATGGGTATTTGCGCATTCATTTTCAAGATTATAGTAATCTTAGTAATACAAAAAATAGTTCGTTTTATTCAATATCTCTATGGGGAAAAGGGACAGTCAATAGGAATTTCTTTTTTCATTAGTATAAATCCAAGAATTATAAAGATCTTCGTCATAAAGTTTCTCTATTATGTACAAAGAGATTCTTTGTTCTACCATTTCTGAAAAAGTTGATAAACTGGGCGGATATGTAAAGGAAATTATTTGTTTACCATCACTTTTACATGTAAAAAAAAAAAGTTGTGACATTTCATTGCGTAAAGCATTTTCTAATTTCTCATTTTTTATATATCGTAATGGATGATTCCATCGTTTATAATTGAAAAAAAAATTGACAAAAGTTGTTTCGATTTTTTTATTTATTCTTGTATTTTTCTCTTCTTTCAGTCTTCCCAATTCCCAACTCTCTTGATGGTTCTCCAGATCATAATCTTCGTAAACTGGGCTATCTTGATAGCGTGCCTCTTGAAAGTGAAATTCATCCTTTGTTTTTTCCTTTCCATTCACTCGGATCT